AAAGAGTACGAAAAAAAAAAAAAGAAACTTTGGGATTGCTGAATCAAAGACGAGATAAATATATAAAAAGCAACGGAGCCATCATAGTATTTTTTAACTGCTCCGAAAGGAAGGATGGTAATTGGATCATTTGCCGATCTGAATCGGATAAACCCTCTATCTATATTTTTTCTCTTTCTTAGATGGAAATGGAAGATAAAGTGAATTCCATTGTATAGCCGTATGCAATGCGCAAAAGATGCCTGTACGGTTGCTCAATTCTATCTTTCTTTTTTTATTATTCTTTATCTCTTCTCCTCACCTCATCATGCGAGATAGAGGAACCATTTGTTATATTATCAGGGTAATGATACATCAACCTGCGAGTTCTTTTTATGAGGCACAAACGGGAGAATTTATCCTGGAAGCAGAAGAACTGCTGAAACTGCGCGAAACCATCACAAGAGTTTATGTACAAAGAACGGGCAAACCCCTATGGGTTGTATCCGAAGATATGGAAAGGGATGTTTTTATGTCAGCAACAGAAGCCCAAGCTCATGGAATTGTTGATCTTGTAGCGATTGAATAAAAAAAAAATAGCAGTAAGTTTAAGCAAATCGCCACTTTGAGATTTTCTCTTCTTACTTATTACCGGGTTTAATAATATTCTATTCATCTAGTAAATAGAGAAGTAATTCATAATCATCCGGTTAGGATCGATCTAAACCAGCCCATTTATTATGTATACGATTCAACATGCCAACTATTAAACAACTTATTAGAAACACAAGACAGCCAATCAGAAATGTCACGAAATCCCCCGCTCTTGGGGGATGTCCTCAGCGTCGAGGAACATGTACTAGGGTGTATGTGCGACTCGTTCAGATCACCATTGGTAGAAAAAAAAAGGGAAAGAAATCTTCCAGTATCAATGATCAGTACTAGTGAATAGTATAAAATGGAAGGAAGAAGGTCGTTCACTATCTATATATCGAAAACTAAAAAAAAAGATCTATTCAATTCTTCTATTGTATATGAAATTTATGGTTTCCGATGAGAAAAAATTCCTCATTGGTAACAAATAGTTATTCATTAAGCGGGGAAATCCTATTTTCAAAGCCGAAATCTTATGCCTATACTCTTGCAAAAACGGACTAAGAGGGTCAACTACCCCATCCAATTTTCATAATTAAATACCGTTACTGTATAGGTAGATCTCGTTGTGAAAGACCTATTACTAGATAATTCATAGGTAGAGCCGAAGAATGTAAACTGTACAACTTGCTAATAGCATTGATTAAATGAAGTAAGGGACTCCGGTATATATAGAGGACCTCACCGTTTAAGACATAACCATAGAAACGATGGAATCCACTATTTCGTTATTCATTTCTATTTATTACTTTTTTCTGTTTTTTGATACCTAGTATCAATACTCGTTTCGAGGTGAAATGACTATAAAAAAAGAAAAGACAAATCGTGGTCGGGAAGGTTATAGTAGCAAAAGCCATTGGAATTTTTATTTTATACATTGGAAGAATCCGTTTTGTTATTAATAAACTAGGAAAAGGGAAAAGAATAACTGAAAGAAAGGAAATCAATTAGTTATTCATGAAAGTTTCATTTATTCAATGACTAGAATTAGACGAGGATATATAGCTCGGAGACGTAGAACAAAAATTCGTTTATTTGCATCAAGCTTTCGGGGGGCTCGTTCAAGACTTACTCGAACAATTATTCAACAGAAAATAAGATCTTTGGTTTCGTCTCATCGAGATAGAGATAGGAAAAAGATAGATTTTCGTCGTTTGTGGATCACTCGGATAAATGCAGTAATTCGTGGGAATAGAGTATCCTATAGTTATAGTAGATTAATACACAATCTGTACAAGAGACAGTTGCTTCTTAATCGTAAAATACTTGCACAAATAGCTATATTAAATAGGAATTGTCTTTATATGATTTCTAATGAGATCAGATCATAAAATAAAAAAGGAAATTGTAAGGAATTTGTCAGAATATTTTAAATGGAGTTCTCTGGAGAATGAACTCCGGGAAGGTAGAGTAGAAATTAGTATGATAAAGAGAATATGATAAAGTCGTTCAAAATTAAATGAGCGAATATGTCCAATATCCAATAAAAAAAGATTTCTTCTTCTTCCCCAATTTTTTTCTTACGATTTTTCGAACAAAATATCAATCTGTGTTTGAGTTCGGATTTTTATTTGGGTTCAATTGAGGAGTAAAGTAAGTCTACTTTTTTTTATTTATTTATGGTTCTAAGACCAGTAGCTCCGGTGGTCGACTCGCTTCTTTCAAATTGTTTCTCATTATTAAGAAAAGGTAACAAAGATAAAATACGAGCTTGTTTTATAGCAATAGTAATTAATCGTTGTTGTTTTAAGGTTAATCTATTTACCCGTCTAGATAATATTTTTCCTTGTTCACTAATAAATCGACTAATTAAACTCATGTTTCTATAATCAATTCGATCCCCCGATTGGATCGGGGGCAAACGCCTACGAAAAGATCGCTTGGATTTAAGAAAGAGTCGCTTGGATTTTTCCATGGTTTGTTTATTCCTTATCCTCAAAATCCTATTTCAATTGGATCCAAAAAGATTTCAAATTCAAAATATAGGATTTGATTTGGCTTTTTTTTTTAGTTAGTTATATTATGTTAACTAAAATGAAAATATATAGAATAATATGGTATATATAGAATATGTCCTTTTCGTGTTACTTGTAAGAGTGACACACAGGCACTTGATTCGAGTTATTTCTTTATCTCCCCGTGAATCGTATGTTTGTAACAATAGGGACAGAATTTTCTCAATTCCAATCGACTAGGCGTATTGTGTCGATTCTTTTGAGTAATATATCTGGAAACACCCCTTGATTCCTTATTAAGACCGTTTCTAACTCTAACACAGTTGGTACATTCTAAAATAACCGTTACTCGGACATCTTTACCCTTGGCCATGAACCTCCTTTGCGTTTTTGATTCAACCAATTCTTCTACTTTCTGCGAAAAAAGAAATAAAAAAATAAGAAGTAAAACAACAAACTAATATTTAGGTATATTTTGAATCGAATTCGATTCAATGTACAGTATTTTATTAAAAGATCTTGTATGATCTTCTTGCCCTAGACACATTTCTGTTCTCACAATATTATTTCTAAATGGAATTGGAGAAAACCCGAATTTCGCCGAGGTTGAATCTACTTTTTTATTTCTCTTTCCTCCTTTCTTGATTCTACTTCTACTTAATATATTGTATCCAATTCGATTTTTTCTAAAAAAAAAAGAGGGGGAGGGATTAGTCACAAATCTTTTGATTCTATCTCTAATCTTCTTCACCCCTTCCCATGTCAATAACTAGAATGAAAAAAAAGGGAATGTCAACGCATCCGGAAATAAACGATTGATCTCTATCAAAAGACCTGCTAAAGCCCCAAACCATAGAGTACTTAGTACCGGTGCCACGGAAAGATATGTTTTTAGATCTCGCATTTTAAATCCTCCTTCTTTATTCTTTTTATTTATTGTATTATTTATTGTAATACCTAATGTTAATACATCTATGATCCGATATAATATATATGTAAGTAGTTAAGGACCGCTTGTATTTGTACATGGAATTCCTAAAAAGACGTCCCTTCCGACTGAGCATTCCCAAAAAATATTCCCTTTTTTAGTTATTTTTTACGATGGGTTTCATATTCATGTGTATATAAGCCTTCTACTATTATTATATGTTACATGAGAATAAAAAAAAGAAATGGCAAGATAACTTGGCAATGGAGAAAATAAGGATTTTGAAAACAAGACAGGGATTCTATAAAATGACACTGTAGACCAATTGAAAGGGATGTAGCGCAGCTTGGTAGCGCGTTTGTTTTGGGTACAAAATGTCACGGGTTCAAATCCTGTCATCCCTACCTATTACTTCTCGTCTGAGCAGTAACGAGGGATTTATTGAAATCGATTAAAATCAGGCATACATAATCTTTTTTTATTATATCATATTCTATATGATAGTCTTATGCATACAAGATGTATTCGGGTTATAAAAAAAATCCTCTTCTTTTTTTTTTAGTTTTAGCTAGTGTGATAATGATAAGAAGATAAGAAAGCGCTCTTAGTTCAGTTCGGTAGAACGTGGGTCTCCAAAACCCGATGTCGTAGGTTCAAATCCTACAGAGCGTGATTCCATTCTTGGTTAGGTTAGTCCCAAAATTACAATTAAATAATTGACCAGTAATCTTAATTTGACCTCCTTTGGATTAAAGAAAAGAGGAGGTCAATTAAAAAAAAAGATGTTAATTAATTTAATCAAAGATCCAACTGATCACCACGTCTGTATTGTAAATATGCAGTTACAAATAATCCAGCTAAAGTAATAGGAATTAGACCTAAGACAATTCCAAATAGAAAAACTTCAATCATTTCAATTTTTTTGAAAGGGAAAAAGGAGAGGTAATATCTATCCCTACATATTAATCCGCATTGCCCATGAATCTCAATGACCACTAATTGGAAATTGACTCTCTAAGGAACTATAGAGTCTATCAATACCACAGAAAGATTTCTTTTTATGCGTTGTGTTCATTCAATTAATTTCAAATAAGTCGTATCTTGGTCAGACCAATAAAGAGAGCTGAGGTTATAGTTAAAGCTGCTAGTAGAAAACCGAAATAACTAGTTATAGTAAGCATGAAGATGAAAGAGCTAAATGAAATGTGTTCTTTTTCTACATATGTTTAGAAAGCACTTCCCTAAGTTTCAATATACGAAGATAAGCAAAAATACCAATTCAAATGAAAGAATAAGTTCAATTGATAGTTGTTAATTCATCAATCATTATAGACGGGATTAACAAAAACATAGAGTAAGGGAGGTAGAAAAAGAGATCAATTAATCATTTGTAATGTCTACCTATCCCTTAATTTCGAATCAAGTGATTCATTAGATAATTCTTGAGTAGACTAATATTAAAATAATCAAATAGTAAGAAATTC